AAATAATTAATAAAACGGAATAAATTTTTTTAAATGAAAATTATTAAATTATAAGACAAGAGCACGAAAATAACTAAAAATAGGAATAAAAAAAAGGTACATACATATATTTCGTGTAGAAACGTGTAGAAGGGTGAATAAGTCAGTTTATTTACACATTTTTTTATAAGTATTTATTCAAAAAAAAAATTATTAAAACATATACTTATATATTCCTTATTTAAGTATATACTCACTTAGGTATAATTACTATATATAAAATATAAAATAGAATTACTATATATAAAATATATAAAATATAATAATTATATATATTATATAAATATAATTATTATATATGAATATATATGAATTATAAAATATCTTTAATAAGAATATAAGGTTAAAATAAAAAAATAAAAATAGTAATATAAAATATAAAGCAATAAATAAAAATAACAGGTACAAATATTAAATCGAGGTACCCACTCAATGATAACTCTCAACAGCTTTCCCTCTATTTTTGTGCCTTTAGTGGGCTTAGTATTTCCGGCAATTGCAATGGTTTCTTTATTTCTTCATGTTCAAAAAAACAAAATCTTTTAGATACTATAGGGACAACTCTGTATCCATTTTTTTTTTCAAGACTTACTTTGATCATAACACCCCTATCTATTTAGTAGAATATGGTATAACATCTGGCTTCTTTCGAGCATAAACTCTTATGTATGTGTGTAAACATGATATATGGGTAAATTAATTATAACAATTTCAAATGGATCGGTAGCGGGGAGAGTTTCGGAAATGTAAAGTGAATATATCTATATGTGGATATCTATAGGAAATCATACGAAAGAGATGTTATTATTTTAGTTTGGATCTAAGTAATTCGATGAATTTTTCTAAAATAAAAGTTTCACATCTATAGTAGTGCTGGTTGATGAGAGTTACTTCGGAAACAAAAAAAAGTAAACTAAAATTTCTTTTTGTTATTCTTCCAATTCCAATAAAATGCAACTAGGTCTAGTGAGAGTATGAGTTGGCGATCAGAACGTATATGGATAGAACTTATAGCGGGATCTCGAAAAATAAGTAATTTCGGTTGGGCCCTCATTCTTTTTTTAGGTTCATTAGGGTTTGTATTGGTTGGAACCTCCAGTTATTTTGGTAGGAATTTTATATCTTTGTTTCCTTCTCAGCAAATAAATTTTTTTCCACAGGGGATCGTGATGTCTTTCTATGGGATCGCGGGTCTCTTTATTAGCTCCTACTTGTGGTGCACAATTTCGTGGAATGTAGGTAGTGGTTATGATCGATTTGATATAAAAGAGGGCATAGTGTGTATTTTTCGTTGGGGATTTCCTGGAAAAAACCGTCGCATATTCCTGCGATTCCTTATGAAAGATATTCAGTCTATCAGAATAGAAAATAAAGAGGGTCTTTTTGCTCGTCGGGTTCTTTATATGGAAATCAGAGGCCAGGGGGCCATTCCCTTGACACGTACTGATGAGAATTTGACTCCACGAGAAATTGAGCAAAAAGCTGCTGAATTGGCCTATTTCTTGCGCGTACCAATTGAAGTATTTTGAAAAAAGGAACTGAAAAATGAATACTTTGCAAAAGGGAAAAAACTCAAGAACTCTCTTTTTTTCTATACCATAACTTAACGGAAGTTTGTTCTGAATGCCTGCCTATTCAAGCCAAAGTAAACGTATATGAAGCAACTCTAAAACGAAATTTTGTGTGTCCATCATTTTTTTTTTTCAAATATTTGACATTTTTTTTAATAAAACGGGAGTTCTTTCGTTTCGAAATCCAACTAATATTACTTTGAAGCGAACTCTTTCTTATTCTATTTCTGTATTTTTTCTAGATTCAAGGACTAACCTAACCACTCTACTGCATCACAAATAAAAATTTCGAAATAGATTAGATTAATGGGCTCGATGGCTTGGGTTGGGATATAACTTATGCTTGATACAAATATTAGTATCATATAGAGTCGACGCATGGGGTGAGTTCATTAAAACTTCAAAAATTCACAGACGAAAAAATGGCAAAAAAGAAAGTATTTATTTCCCTTCTATATCTTGCATTTATAGTATTTTTGCCTTGGTGGATCTCTCTCTCATTTAAAAAAAGTCTGGAATCTTGGATTACTAATTGGTGGAATATTAGGCAATCCGAAATTTTTTTGAATGATATTCAAGAAAAGAGTATTCTAAAAAAATTCATAGACTTAGAGGAACTCCTTCGTTTGGAGGAAATGATAAAGGAATACCCAGAAACGCATTTACAAAAGCTTCGCGTCGAAATCTACAAAGAAACCACCCAATTGATCAAGATGCACAATGAGGATCGTATCCATACAATTTTACATTTCTCGACAAATATAATCTGTTTCGTTATTCTAAGTGGTTATTCTATTATAGGTAATGAAGAACTTGTTATTCTTAACTCTTGGGTTCAAGAATTCCTATATAACTTAAGCGACACAATAAAGGCTTTTTCTATTCTTTTATTAACTGATTTATGTATAGGATTCCATTCGCCCCACGGTTGGGAATTAATGATTGGCTCTGTCTACAAAGATTTTGGATTTGCTCATAATGATCAAATTATATCCGGTCTTGTTTCTACTTTTCCAGTCATTTTAGATACAATTTTTAAATATTGGATCTTTCGTTATTTAAATCGTGTATCTCCTTCACTTGTAGTGATTTATCATTCAATGAATGACTGAAAAATGATCGAACGGCCCAATTATAATATTTGTTTGTTACTTTGTACATAAGCAAAACATTGAAAATTGTACCTATTATTTCTACCCAGTAAAGGGATTTCTCCAATATTTCAGAAAAATTATTTCAGTAAATATCAAAATTATAGGTAGGCAACTCTATTGGCGACCTACCTACTTTTATTGTATAAATTTTCGGGATCAATGATTGGACCATGCAAACTAAAAAAACCTTTTCGTCGATAAAGAAAGAGATTACTCGATCCATTTCCCTATCGCTCATCATATATATAATAACTCAGGCACCCGTTTCAAATGCCTATCCCATTTTTGCACAGCAGGGTTATGAAAATCCACGAGAAGCAACCGGCCGTATTGTATGTGCCAATTGCCATTTAGCTAATAAACCCGTGGATATCGAGGTTCCACAAGCGGTACTTCCGGATACTGTATTTGAAGCAGTTGTTCGAATTCCCTATGATCTGCAAGTGAAACAAGTTCTTGCTAATGGTAAAAAAGGAGCTTTGAATGTGGGGGCTGTTCTTATTTTACCCGAGGGGTTTGAACTAGCCCCGCCCGATCGTATTTCACCCGAGATTAAAGAAAAGATAGGAAATCTGTCTTTTCAAAGTTACCGCCCTACTAAAAAAAATATTCTTGTGATAGGTCCTGTTCCTGGTCAGAAATATAGTGAAATCACCTTTCCTATTCTTTCCCCGGATCCTGCCACTAAGAAAGATGCTCACTTCTTAAAATATCCCATATATGTAGGCGGGAACAGAGGAAGGGGTCAGATTTATCCCGACGGGAGCAAGAGTAACAATAATGTTTATAATGCTACAGCAGCGGGTATAGTAAACAAAATTATACGAAAAGAAAAGGGGGGGTATGAAATAACCATAGTTGAGGCATCGGATGGGCGTCAAGTGGTTGATATTATCCCTCCAGGGCCGGAACTTCTTGTTTCTGAAGGCGAATCCATCAAACTTGATCAACCATTAACGAGTAATCCTAATGTGGGCGGATTTGGTCAGGGGGATGCCGAAGTAGTACTTCAAGATCCATCACGTGTCCAAGGCCTTTTGCTCTTCTTGGCATCCGTTATTTTGGCACAAATCTTTTTGGTTCTTAAAAAGAAACAGTTTGAGAAGGTTCAATTGTCCGAAATGAATTTCTAGATCCGCGGATTTTTCAACATCAAATTATATATAAAAAGAAATAAACTTTTGTTGCCAATTATATTATGTAATTGTGTATGATCAAAAAAATTTTGTTTGTTTCTTTTTTCAGGTTTCGGGAATTACTTACTTATACTGGTCGTGATGTGTATATTGTGAAAAAGACTATATTAATTTGACTTATCTTTTATTTGTTTTTTCGATCCAAATCGAAGTGATATAGAATGAATCCTTAGTTTTCTATTTGAATAGAATCAAAACAAAAGATAAATAACCGGAGAATATAAACAAAGCCTAAATGAAAGGAACAAAGGGTTTAAGGAGGGGGTTGTGCATCGCCTAGTCTTTGACAAAAGGGATTTTACACAACCCTTTCTTGTGTCGAATTAAATAGGATTGTTGATCTTATTCGTCAACAACTCCTATTCTTAGATTCCATTTTTGGCGGGGTTTATCATAATCTTTTTTTCTATTTATCATGTTAAGTAGTGGACAAACAAAAATATAGGCAAATTTATTGAACAAATAGAACTTCTTCAATTTCAATGAACTTTTAAAATAGAAAAAAAAAAGGAAACTTTGATTAGATTAAATATTAGATTAAGATTAAATAAAGTGAGGTTCTATTTTATTAGTTTAGTATAGATATTTTATTACTATAGAAAGGGTTTCAGGATATCTAATCGATAGAAATCTATACTATCTATATATAGAATTATATAGAATTGGGAGTCATCCAAAAAACGGAACTTGAGTGATTCCTTCTTTGTTTTAATTTTTAAAATATTCAGAGATACTTTTGAGTAAAAGATGTTCTGAATCAATTAATTAAGTGCATTTTTCAAAACATCAATCAAATGTGTATTTTTTTGAACCACTTATAAAAAAAAAAATATTATAATTATTTATGATTATTTTATGATTATTAAGAACTCAACGGGACCTATCCCCTCTTTCCTTGTCTGATTCGAGGGGGATCCCGTTGAGTTCTTATGCTTTGATATCTATAAACAAGTTCATGCGGTTATTACAGAGATGAACCTAATCCAGAATATGAACCATAAAAGAAAATACCAAGTAAACCAATTACAACAATACCGGCT